CAATGGAGAAGTAAGAATACTTTGGTTTGGTTATTAATAATAGGGATTGGATATCTAGAATATTCTAGAATATTTCTATTATATCCCAGGACCAAAAATGTGAATAATGAGACATGAAGAGGACTACTATGTCACTACAGGGTAGACTACTCCTAATAAGTGCAATTAGTTATTATGATAATGAATAAATGTTCAACTTTCTAACTATAACTCATAATAATCAAAACTCATTATAAAGGTGGTTACCTTTTTCCTTTTTTAGAAAAAAAAATATCTCTGTTTTCCGCTGAAAAACGAAGACTAAATCTTGAGTTTAGTGGAAAAGCCCTTTATCGGATTTGAACCGATGACTTACGCCTTACCATGGCGTTACTCTACCGCTGAGTTAAAAGGGCCCGTTTTATTCAATTCATGAATTTGCCATTATGAGTCTAATGCATATATGTATGCATATGCATATATGTATATATGTATATATGCATATGCATAGGGGTTCATACAAGTCAAATAAAAAAAAAATTCTATGAAATCATAACATAAAAGTAGGAAAGACTTTTCGGATCTGGTCATACCATTAGATTCTATTGACAATTCCAAAAAACTGTTCATACTATTATCATACTATGATGATCATCATCATAGTATGATGACGGTCGGGTGGATATGCCCCTATCGTCTAGTGGTTCAGGACATCTCTCTTTCAAGGAGGCAGCGGGGATTCGACTTCCCCTGGGGGTAGAGAGGAAGTTGATCGTAGATTATCAATAAATCTAGAATTAATTCTTCCTGGGTCGATGCCCGAGCGGTTAATGGGGACGGACTGTAAATTCGTTGACGATATGTCTACGCTGGTTCAAATCCAGCTCGGCCCAATAATTCGTTGCTCCATGAATATGAAATAACCAATTTGTTCTCCAGAAACAGAAATGCCTGATCCGTAGAAATGAAGAGAAAGAGTCAATTTTTTCTCTATCCATGTTTTTCTCATTCGTTCTGATTTTTCTAACTATCTAGATTCATGATACTTAATTTTAATTAAGTATCATAAAAATAGTTCTTTTTTCTCATTGAAAAATTGATTATCCATTTTTTTGGCAATAAAATAACCACTCGTTACTAGTAATCCGTGTCGCTCTCACTATATTCCATATCTATGTGGATATTCAGTATATCATTCGTGTTTCTGTTACAACACAACGAATAGAATGTTCTCATCAAACTAGTAAGAATATGTATGCCATACATCTTGCTGGGATTGTAGTTCAATCGGTCAGAGCACCGCCCTGTCAAGGCGGAAGCTGCGGGTTCGAGCCCCGTCAGTCCCGAACTAGGATCCGATGAATTGATAAATTCATCTCTCCATTTTCTGTGAAAGGGGGGCCAGGTAGCAAGATCTAATCCCCAGCGGGGGATCCTTATTTTTTTTGTTTTTCGTGTCGCATTTATCATCAGACAAGTACGGGAATTTCCATTTCTTTCACTAATACCGATTGATAAGGGGAGACATATGTAAGATGGTACAATCGGTGGCATTACTATATTCAGTATTTTAAGAGATACCATACTCGTATCGTCTGACTTTCTTTTTCAATTGCTATTGAACAATGAAATGGAATAGAGTTCCCCTATTTTTACCGGGAGTACATACACAAATTGTATTCGTTTATTGTACGATACACAATGAACTTAACATAATTACCTCGACAGAATACCTCTCAGGTTAAACCATACCCTTTCTAGCCTCGACTTTGTTTGTGTATCCTCAATGACTAATTGGAAACAATCTATCTATTCTCAATGCAAATTGCACATTGAATTTTTGATGTATGCGTTCTAGTCTCAATCCAAGAAAGAAGAAGAGATACTAATAAAATAAAAGACCAAGCAACGCCCCTTTTTAGTAAATTTGTTGGAATATTAGATCTTTTCCACTTAACACCCGTCCTTTTTTCCACTTTTTTTCTTTTCCATAACCTACTGTCTTCCTTATACAATTCTCTTTCCTTATACTTATACATACAATTATGAGATATTATATGACCCGGTATTCTATGGGTCACACAGATCCAAACAGTAGAAGTGAGATGGAAAAAAGGATGAAAAATTCAATGGAATTCCTGATCCGATAAAGAATCCCATTTCGGATTTAGTATGAATAAAATAAAAGATTTTCCTATGTTATACTATTCAATTCTCGACGATGAATCGATTTGATAGATCAGATATTGTTATTCATAATATTGATCCGATTCAGTATCATCAGAATTCAATTCATCCCATTGAATTGACAGGAGTCAAATTTCTTATCTCTATGGGATTAGATCCCGAGTTATTGCGAAGTAAAAAAAACAATGAGATTATGGAAGTCAATATTCTCGCATTTATTGCTACTGCACTGTTCATTCTAGTTCCTACTGCTTTTTTACTTATCATCTACGTAAAAACAGTCAGTCAAAATGATTAATTTAACTGAAACTTGGATTATTAGTTCTTATCAATG